TTAATATTAATATATATATATATAAATTATAGATATATATATTAATTTATATATATATATATTGAATAAATAAATATATGTGCATTAGACGCAGCAGTAGAGAGGATAGTGGGTGATTCCGGAACGAAAAATTGGAGTTTTTTAGATATTATTCTAGGGTATAGGTTGAAATACGGGTTGAGAAATAAAACTGGAATGAATAATTGTTTCAAGACTGAAATTGATTTCGATTTTATCGAACTAAGGATCCTGACTTCATATTCCTTCTATATTATATAGTATCCTTGATTTTTTGCTTTTTTTGTGAATTTGAATTAATGAATGGAATAATGAATAAATATAGATAGATATAGAACTCTATTTGAATTAAAAAAAACTCTATTCTCTATAGTATCGAATCAAGAATTTCCTATTTCTAGATGGCGATTAGAATGAATTAGTTAGTAAAAAAATCATGAATCAAAAGATCTTTTGAAATTATATGACCGAGGGAAAAAGACCTTTCGATTCTAATCAGACTCTTCCGTTATATTGACAATATAAAAAAACTTATGATATGATAATCATCGTATCATATAATATGATGGCGGTTGGGCACGTATGCCCCCATCGTCTAGTGGTTCAGGACATCTCTCTTTCAAGGAGGCAGCGGGGATTCGACTTCCCCTGGGGGTAGGTAGGGTACTACGAAAAAAAGTTGATCGAAGCTTCTAACTAAGCCTAGAATGGATTCTTCTAGGGTCGATGCCCGAGCGGTTAATGGGGACGGACTGTAAATTCGTTGGCAATATGTCTACGCTGGTTCAAATCCAGCTCGGCCCAAGAATTCACTGATCCGCCATGAGATGCTATAGACAGACTTTTTCATTTTTTCGTCAAAAATGACGGATATTATCGACTAAAAAAGGATATAGCCTTACTCTCTTCCATTTTTTTTGTTAGCAAAAATTCCTATTTTGCTAACAACTCTAATCTCAATTTACGATTTTCAAAATCGTATTATATATATTCTATTAGATAATAAAATATCTAATAATAACCGAAGAAATAAAACACTTTTTATTTTTAACGCTAAAGATGGGTTTTCATTCGATTTGGACAGTACTGAACTAATAATATGTTATTAGTCGCTCTCGTTAAAGTATCAATATATCAGTATATCCCTCGTGCCTCGGCGATCCTTACAAAAGTAATCCAAATTGAAATCCAATGCAAGTATATATATATATATATATATATATATGTATATTTGATAGCTTGATTTCATGGGGATTGTAGTTCAATTGGTTAGAGCACCGCCCTGTCAAGGCGGAAGCTGCGGGTTCGAGCCCCGTCAGTCCCGACGGAATAAAATCACTCAAATAAAAGCCAATAATATGAAAAAAAAAGGATCAAAAACTCTAATGCATTTTTTTTTTACAAGAAGGACTGTCGAAGACAAACTATGCATAGTGAACCTTTCTAGAAGATTCAATCTTTTTTATATCTTAGTACTAGTATAAGTAATAGTATAATAATACTAGGACTTTTTTAGGATACTTGTTTGATTTCTTTGCCACGCAAATTAACTAAAGTAAAAGTAGTTAACTCCTTCTTCGTTTTTATTTAGCTTCTATTGTTTGTTTGAGTTGGTTTGTTTGTAACCAATGGAAATGAAACGGAAAGAAAAGAGCATTCAAATACTATTTCATCAGATTCATCAGATGAATCCCCAAGGAATGGGGTCTAATTTATAGAAAAACAAGAAAGAACGAGAAATAAAATAATAAATAAGAAAAAAGAATCCAAAAGAGAAAGGAATTCGATTGAATTGAATCGTGTGAATTGGATCATGAATCCTATTTTGAATTTGGTATGAATAAAAAAAACAAAGATCTTCCTATGGTATACTATACCATTTTATTTTCAACGATGAATTGATTTGATAGCTCAGATATTTTATTCAGATATTGATCTGATTCAATATCATCGATGTTGAATTCATCCCATTGCATTTTCAGGTAAAAATTTGCTCATCTCTAGTCATCTCTATGGGATTAAATCCCGAATTATTACCTAATAAAAATAAAAAACACTGAGATTATGGAAGTCAATATTCTCGCATTTATTGCTACTGCACTCTTCATTCTAGTTCCTACTGCCTTTTTACTTATAATATATGTAAAAACCGTGAGTCAAAGTGATTAAGTTGAATGAAACTTGATTGTTTTTTTGAGGCCCCTATTGAAGAAATCGAAGGATTAATTGGAATTTTGCGTCTTAAGTGGAATGAGAATTAGCGGGATCTATTATATGAGATCCGATAGTATGGTAGAAAGATGCTTTCTACCATACTAGCTAGCATACTCCCAATTATTCTTATTGTAAGTTGTATATTTTGTAAGTTGTATATTATATACTTTATATAGATTCGATTTTATGGATCCATAAAATCGAATCTATATAACATAAAAAAAGGCTTTTTTTTTAATAAAAAAATGTGTCTATAAAACAATCCATACAGCTTGATTCTTCACGTCAATCAATTAGTAGTAGTGCCTTTAGAGTCCACTTCGCCCCCATACTACGAGGGACAGAGAAAAAGTAAAGACTACCATTAAAGCAGCCCAAGCAAGACTTACTATATCCATGTAAATTATGTCTCCTGTCTCTATGACGGATATTCCACTAATGTTGAGTAATAATAGTGGGATCGATGGCGCATAGTCAAAAAAAAGGGGGCTAACGCCGTTGAGGAAAGGCCCCAATAAATCCGCTTACAACAAGTTCTTATACGATACTCTTAATCGTAAGGGGGTACGCATAAAAAAATACGCAGTCACGCGTTTGGAAATATCCGGGATTCCCCGGAATCGTAAGATAAGATGTAGAAAAGCTATTCGTTCTTTTCTTGTCTTTTATTTTATCTATTTGAATTAGGTTAGGTATTAGGTAAAAAATTCAGGAAAAGCCCTCAAAATAAATTTAGATTCAGGAGTCGATAACGATCTACTCGATCCCTCTGTTTCGCGTTTCATCTAATCATTACTGTCTAATATTTATCGCCGGGATCAATCCGAGGATCACTTATTCATTCTTGATTTTGGTTTATTGAAAATAAATTCAATTCATTCTTTCTTTGTGCATTTTTTCTAGGTGTAGTGCATCTTATCTAGCCAAAAAAGTCAATTTTCCATCAGGCTATCGAATGGAATTCACGCACCAACACCCCATTACGTCCCATTACGTAGTGGAATGGAATCAAGAAGTCCTTATAGGCAATTTTTTGCATTCCACTACTCGAATCCTTTTGGGAATCTTCCCAAGAATCCTAAAGGCAAACATTTCTAGCACTTTTGGTTTAGAAAACGGAATTTCCAGATGTTTAGAATCAAGCAAGTATCCAAAGGCCTTTTCCTACGTTTGCTTATGCTCGAGAAAAACTAATCGAGTTATATCCGACAAATCAAATACAAGATTTTCTCCTTTTTGTTGATCAGGCGACACCCAGATTTGAACTGGGGAAAAAGGATTTGCAGTCCCCCGCCTTACCGCTCGGCCATGTCGCCAAACAAAAAGAATCCCTTACGAAATAGATGAGAATAGTCTCTCTTTCTTTGGCTGGGATGTGCCATTCTTTATCTTTAATTTCTTTCTTTTTTATTTCACTTGGATTTTTCATTTTGAATCCCATTTTCGGTAATCCCTTTCCCGAAATAAACCCATCGTTTTTTGTTTTTTTGTATTGGGTCCATTCCTTTGGTTATATGTTTATATGGATAGTATCTAAAAACATAAATATCCAAAAACTTTCCCTCTCATTTATTTTGTATATTAAAAAAAAACTTAATGTGATTTTTCCGTTACCAAAGTCCATAAGTCGGGGCAATTTGGAACCATTAACTATGAAATGTAACTTGAAATTGATGACTGATTCTCGTATTTGAATTGACAATTTTAGATTCCTAATCCCTATTTTAGAACCCCTAGTATATATTTATAATATATAATAATATTCTATATTATATATATAATAATATAAATTATATATATAATAATATAAGAAAATATATCTATTAATAAGCTATTATTAGATATATAAGCTAATAATATATAAATTGATATATGGTTAGTTAACTAAACTAACCCATATTAAGTCTTTTCAATAAACCTTTCCATACAATTTCCATTTTGTTTGCAATTAAAATTCGATGGAAACCCCTGAGCAGAAATGCTTATCCAAATAGCTAATCGACCATCTTCCCCCTATATGATATGATCCCCATATCAAATTCTCAGTAAATTGCCGTGCTTCCATTTTCTTTTTCCTTGAATAGGAAATTGACTAGAAAATAACAATTTAGCTATAGTGCGGTATGTGCGGTCTCGACTCCACCTTCAATAAAAAAGAAGGAGGAAACATATCTATAGAAACATATAATATAGTTATCTAGGCACATGTATTTAATAAATACAAGCAAGCCCTATTCATTACTATGTCACCCGCTTTGTTTGATTGATCCTATTTCGTGGACTCAAAGCGATTTCCTGCGAGATGAAATCTCTCTTTGCTGCGAATCTTAATAAAATAAAATTAAGATTTATAAGTGAAGTAATAAAAAGATATTAACTCTATATAATATATATATATATATATATATATATATATTTATGATTCTTTCTTTATCTCATCAAACAAATCGAATTTTCAATTCATTTCTTTTTCTGTTATCTAATGATTGGAATAGGGAATATCGTAATAATAGTTTAAATTGAATCAATTTTTTTATATTATCTCTAAATATGCAAAACTCCCTAAGTCTAAGTGGCATTTAGCAATTCTTTTTCATTTTTTGATTTTACCTTTTTTATCTATTATAAAAATTCCAATTGGAATAGAAAATTGTCTTTATTCCTCTGTTCCTATTCAGGAGTTAGATACAATTTCATGTGATTTCGTAATCTGAATAGAAAAAATTCCATTATTGTTAGATGAATCCATATGATTTGATGAAGAACGG